AAGTTTAAGTTTGATGCAAATGGCTAAAATTTCTTCGGTTTTATGTGATTATCAATCAAGTAAAAAGTTATTCTATATCTCAATTCTTACATCTCCTACTACCGGTGGGGTCACAGCTAGTTTTGGTATGTTGGGGGATATTATTATTGCCGAACCCTATGCCTATATTGCATTTGCGGGTAAAAGAGTAATTGAACAAACATTGAAAAAAGCCGTGCCTGAAGGTTCACAAGCGGCTGAATCTTTATTACGTAAGGGCTTATTGGATGCAATTGTACCACGTAATCTTTTAAAAGGTGTTCTGACTGAATTATTTCAGCTGCATGCTTTTTTTCCTTTGAACAAAAATGAAATCAAATAGAACAGTTAGTTTATCAGAATTAAAAGAAAACCCTGATGAAAAATTCATTTTTCTTTCGAATCCTTTTTTTATCGATATTCTTGTTTACTACTCAGTCAACCTCTATCAACAAGAGAAAAAGTGAATTGGAAGTTCAAATTAGACCAGACAAATAAAACAAAGTTCATTTTCCTCTCTTGTTTGCATATGTATAGATAATTAAAATAGAGATATATACCGATCTATAGAGAGTCTTCGATCTTTTTGCATTTCCCGAAAATTCCCGGTTGTTGGATCAGATCCTAGTCAATTTTGTAGCAATTTGTAATGGAATCAAAATTTTTTCTTTATTAATTACTATTTATTAGATAGAATAGAAGACAAAAATAACAAAAAGAATAAGAAATCTAACAAAGGGATTATGATACATATCTTTGATTTTGAAAGATGAATAAGTCAATTTATTTAGTTTGGCGTTTCTTGTACCTATTTTTTGGATTCTATTTCTATTAGGTTCTATATTAGTATTAGATATATATTTACTTATATATATTTAGTATAAATATATTATATATATAATAGAAATAATACAAATACAAGATATTCTAAGATATCGTTAGAATTACGAATATAACAATAACAGGTACAAATATTAAATTGAGGTACCCATTTTATGACAACTTTCAATAACTTACCCTCTCTTTTTGTGCCTTTAGTAGGCCTAGTCTTTCCGGCAATTGCGATGGCTTCTTTATTTCTTCATATTCAAAAAAATAAGATTTTTTAGATCGGATGAGACCTAATCTTATCACCCCTTTTTTGGTTTTCAAAACTTCGATTCGATAAGACCCATTTGGTCGAATACTGTATAACACATAGATTCCTACAAACATAAATAAAAAAAGCTCTTATGCATGTGTAAACATATTATATGGGTAACTCCATTTTCGCTGTTTTGAAAAAAGGACATCATCGGGCCGATGTATGAAATTTAAGTCAATTTATTTGTATGTATATAGACATAGGGGATCATATAAAGGAAGGAGATCTTATTATTTTAAATATAACAAATTCTATGAATTACGCCTAAGGTAACGGTTCACAACAAAATAGTACTAGTTCATTAGCGTTACTTTGAAAACAAAAAAAGGAAAGTCCTATTTTCTCAATTCCAAAAAATTGTATAACTGGATCTAATATATATGAGTTGGCGATCAGAATCTATATGGATAGAATTTAGAACGGGGTCTCGAAAAACAAGTAATTTCTTCTGGGCCTTTATCCTATTTTTAGGTTCATTAGGATTCTTATTGGTTGGAACTTCCAGTTATCTTGGTAGAAATGTGATATCGTTATTTCCGTCTCAGCAAATCATTTTTTTTCCACAAGGGATTGTGATGTCTTTCTATGGGATCGCAGGTCTCTTTATTAGTTGCTATTTGTGGTGCACTATTTTGTGGAATGTCGGTAGCGGTTATGATCTTTTCGATCGAAAAGAAGGAATAGTGCGTATTTTTCGTTGGGGATTTCCTGGAAAAAGTCGTCGCATCTTTTTACGATTCCTTATGAAAGATATTCAGTCCATCAGAATAGAAGTTAAAGAGGGTATTTCTGCTCGGCGTGTCCTTTATATGGAAATTCGAGGTCAAGGGGCTATTCCTTTAATTCGTACTGATGAGAATTTTACTACACGAGAAATTGAGCAAAAAGCTGCTGAATTGGCTTACTTCTTGCGTGTACCAATTGAAGTATTTTGAAATGAATGAATTAAAAGACTAAATGCTTTCGCAGCAGGAAGAAAAAACTCAAGAATTTCTTTCTTTTTTTTTTTCAATATTTTGAATTGATACCTTAAACGTTAGATATCGATCAATCCTATCTTGGAAACTATCTATACTTGATTTTGCTTTTTTTGTCAATTGAACATTCATCTATTCTTTTCTGCTCGTTTTTTTGACATATTTGATATAAAAGGAGTTTCTTCGTCTCGAAAATAGACTAATATTTTTGATTTCAAACAGTTCTTTTAGTATTGATCAAAGGAGGGGGGAATAACATCCTGGAACCCCCCATTTTTTTCTTGATTCAAATTGAAAGTGTATTCTGAGTCTATTTCTGTATTCTTTATAGATTCAAAACAAAGACTAAGTATTGAATCAAAAGAAAAAGAGAAAATGGATTCATAGGCTCAATACATTCTATTCGAATTAGAATAGAAACTCATGCTCGATAGAAATATTAGATCTAATAGAATCAACAAATGAGGTAGGTTCATTAACAATTCACAGATTCAAAATGGCAAAAAAGAAAGCATTTATTCCTTTTTTATATTTTATATCTATAGTCTTTTTTCCCTGGTGGATCTCTCTCTGCTGTAATAAAAGTTTGAAAACTTGGATTACTAATTGGTGGAATACTAGACAATGCGAAACTTTTTTGAATGAGATTCAAGAAAAGAGTCTTCTAGAAAAATTCATACAATTAGAGGAACTATTCCAGCTGGATGAAATGCTAAAGGAATACCCCGAAACCGATTTACAAAAATTTCGTCTAGAAATCCACAAAGAAACGATCCAATTCATCAAGATACACAATGAGTATCGTATCCATACAATTTTTCACTTCTCGACAAATCTAATCTCTTTCGTTATTCTAAGTAGTTATTCCTTTTGGGGTAAGGAAAAGCTTTTTATTCTGAACTCTTGGGTTCAAGAATTCCTATATAATTTAAGTGATACAATTAAAGCTTTTTTGATTCTTTTATTAACTGATTTATGTATCGGATTCCATTCGCCTCACGGTTGGGAACTCATGATTGGTTATATTTACAAAGATTTTGGGTTTGCTCATTATGAGCAAATTTTATCTGGTCTAGTTTCTACCTTTCCAGTCATTCTTGATACAATTTTTAAATATTGGATCTTTCGTTATTTAAATCGTGTATCTCCTTCACTTGTAGTGATTTATCATGCAATAAATGACTAAAAAATGATTCACTAATCTAATTCTACTCTTTCTTACCTTATATATCATAACCAAAGTATGAAAAGTCGTATTTACTTTACTCGTTTTACCCATGAGGGATTCCTTGTATATTTCAAAAACTTTTTTCTTTTTCAGTAAATGTAAATAGCAGAATTGTGGCTAGGGAAGTATATTATCGACCTACCTAACTTTATTGTAGAAATTTTCGGGATAAATGATTGGACCATGCAAACTAGAAATACCTTTTCTTGGACTTGGATAAGGGAAGAGATTACTCGCTCCATATCTGTCTCACTCATGATATATATAATCACGTGGTCATCCATTTCAAATGCATATCCGATTTTTGCCCAGCAGAATTATGAAAATCCACGAGAGGCAACAGGGCGTATTGTATGTGCCAATTGCCATTTAGCTAATAAGCCCGTGGATATTGAGGTTCCACAAGCGGTACTTCCCGATACTGTATTTGAAGCAGTGGTTAAAATTCCTTATGATATGCAACTGAAACAAGTTCTAGCTAATGGTAAAAAAGGAGCTTTGAATGTGGGAGCTGTTCTTATTTTACCGGAGGGGTTTGAATTAGCCCCCCCCGATCGTATTTCACCCGAGATGAAAGAAAAGATAGGCAATCTGTCTTTTCAGAATTATCGCCCCAATAAAAAAAATATTCTTGTCATAGGTCCGGTTCCTGGTCAAAAATATAGTGAAATAACCTTTCCTATTCTTGCCCCAGACCCTGCTACTAATAAAGATGTTCACTTCTTAAAATATCCTATATACGTAGGCGGGAACAGGGGAAGGGGTCAGATTTATCCTGACGGTAGCAAAAGTAACAATACAGTTTATAATGCTACGGCAGGAGGGATAATAAGCAAAATTTTACGAAAAGAAAAAGGGGTATACGAAATAACCATAGCGGATGCATCGAATGGACGCCAAGTGATTGATATTATCCCTCGAGGCCTAGAACTTCTTGTTTCAGAGGGCGAATCCATTAAACTCGATCAACCATTAACGAGTAATCCTAATGTGGGTGGATTTGGTCAGGGGGATGCGGAAATAGTACTTCAAGATCCATTACGTGTCCAAGGCCTTTTGTTTTTCTTAGGATCTGTTGTTTTGGCACAAATCTTTTTGGTTCTTAAAAAGAAACAGTTTGAGAAGGTTCAATTGTCCGAAATGAATTTTTAGATCGATCTATTTAGCTTTCTCAAATTCGTAAAAAAGAACCAAACAAATTCTTGTTCCCAATTCGGTCTAGTCAAAAAAATTCTGAAAAGCCTTTTGCCCCTCTTTAGATTTTCTATTTCTTTTCTACTAGATGTCAGGAATTTTTTGTATCATAGTCCTAATCCTAGTATGTATATTGAGAAGAAATTCACTTTTATCCCCTTTTCATTTTTTTGCAAAAAAAATGGAAAAATAGGAAGGGGTGTTATGTAACTCTGTTGTTATTGACCAATTTAAATTGATAGAATGTATTAATAATCCAGAGTTTTTTCTATTAGAATAGAAAAAAAGACTAGATACTAAAATAAGATAAGGAAAGCAAGCGCAGAAAAAAGGGAACCATAAATGGGCGAAACAAAAAATTTTAGGGAGTATGTATAGGGAGTATTATTTGTCTTCCTAGTCTTCGACACAAGAAAAGGATGTCTAAAATTCCTTTTCT